CAGGAATAGAGGCATTCGTATCGGTAGCTAATCGTTGAATCTGAAAGCACTCGCAGTTAGCTACTTGCCTCAGGTTTCACTATCGAGCTATCAAAAGAAAAAGTAGATCATACTCTTAGACGTTACGCTCCTCCCTCTAGATAGAGGAGGGACCTCGCTTCACTCCCCTTAGAGAACTGCAAGCTAGTTACGGAAGTGAGGCTACATCCTACTTCCCAAAAGGGAAAGCCCAATCTAATACATTCTTGTCTTTCCTTATCTGTTATAAACTTCAAAAGAGAAACTACAGCAAACTCAAGGAAGTTAATCTAAGTACTACAACTCACTAGGAACATCCATTTAAGAAGGAATAACCACCTTAGAGAGCTTACAGGCAATAACTAACAGAGGAAAGAAGAAGCGAAAATCCATAGGAAGATAGCTTGCATCTCCTTCTAGAATAGATGCAGTAAGGAAATTAAGCTACAGACTACACAGACTATAGGGAAGATAGAGAGATTCTCCTTGCTTGCATACCCTTTCTTACTTATTTTCCTTTCTTACGCTCTTCGATAGCTGCCATCTTGGATTACAGGAAGAACCAGATGGCTACATCTAATAGGTTAGAATCTATCCTAGCTTCCTATAAACCTACCTGTAGGAGGAAGATCTTGCTCTCTCCTAGGGTGAGGAAGCAGGGAAGAAGTCTGTCAACAAGAAGAGATTCGATCCTTCATGCGCCTAGCTACGAGTGCTATATCTAATACATTCTTTTCTATCCTAGCTTTTATAACCTTACTACTAGGATAGGAATGCCAAAAACAAAGAACCTAGCTACCTATTCAAATCCTTATTACTAGATCCGGGTGGGCGTAGAGAGGAAGGAATCCCCTGCTAAGGATGTCTTTCACAAGAGGACTACTCTTTTATCTCTCTCCTACGCTCTTCGATAGCTGCTTGGCTTACAGGAACTACCAGATTGCTAGATCTTATTTCTTATTATATGTTCTATCTTGATCTAAAACTACCAGTAGGAAGTTAAAGGGGGCAAATTAAAGTAGAAAAGGCACGCCAGGCCATGTAGCGAGGTGCCTAATACGAAGGGTTCAGTTCAAGGGTGCGGCTGGCGTGGACGATTGCAGTGGCGGGAATCTCTTTCCTTTCAAAATCCATTAAGTCCTGTAGCTCGCCCTCGGATAGGCCTGTTTCGGGAAGTAGAGAAGGGACGTAGGGCTTTCTTGCGTGCTTGGTCTGATCCTCTTTGCTTGCCTGTTTATGTTCCTATAGCTACAAAGTCATCAAAATCGTTTTTCACTCACGAGCAAGGATGATAAACGGATTCTATTTCCTATAGCGAGACTTTTTCATTAAAAAAAAAATGGTTGACTCTTATTCCTTACTCGCTTTCTTGTCCACTCGCTGTCGATTCAAAAGTAGGCTCCACTCGTTTGGGACTGATCTATGTGATTAGTTGAGTAGGCGAACAGATCACCTTATTCTTATTATTTTATTATCTTGGAACTTTTTGGTGATCGTTCATGGCTAGGTTACGACTAGAGAAAGAGAGGTAGGTTGGTTCCCGCGAGCTAGCTAGTGTTCCTTCCAGAATTCACTTAAGAACAATGATCGAGCCTCTTTCAGACGAGGATATAAGTACTTCGACTTCTGTCGCCCCATCCTCCTAGACTCAGAGCCCTTGGAAAGGAAAAGGAAGTGGCGAACAAGTAATAGGAAGAGGCGTGGCTTGGCCCACCAAGCTGACGTGAACCGGGCCCAGATTGACATGTTAACAACTTAGAAGGTTAGTGACTCCCGTTGCTTATCATGGAATGAATTCACTTCGGCTTACTTTACCCCTCTGTTAACATGATGTAGGTAGAGTAGGACCCATGGGAGGAATCCGTCCATTGGGATAAAGATTGCGTGGTCTCGGCCAGAGAGTATTGGCAGCGACGAGATTTGTTTTCGGGACCGGGGGTACGTGAGTGGTACCTAGGAGAGAGGTGCTGGCACCAGACCTCATATGAGGCCTTTATTGTGCCCAGGCGACCACCCAGAAAGCATGGCGACGGCGCTGGAAACTCCACTCCAGGTCATCTTCTTGCGGCACAGGACGAGTCTTTAGGATACCCTGAATCGGATTCTCTGGATCGGAAGACACAGAGTACACCTCGTGGTTCGAGCGCAATTCCCATGGTCGCCTCCTTCCTGCCACCTTCCATGCAGTAAACACAAAATGTATAGGGGGGAAAGAAGTGGTGGATTCCCAATATTCTCGAAGACTGAGTGAGACTATTGGCTCGATCTGCCCAACTCCGGGCCGGAAACGGATCATGTCTTCTCCATCCCCGATAATATGATGAGAACCACCTCGCGCTGCCTCTCGTCCTCCCCTTTCAGAACCTCTAGTGCTTGTAAGTATGTGTAAGTTCAGTGTGATTCACTTTTTTGTATGGGTATCTCTACCCTCCACCAGGAATTAAGAACTTTCATAAGGAAGACCTGAAACTGGAGGACAAGCAGATGTTCAGTCAGTGAGCTCGTCTCGTCTTAGGGAAGGGAATCTTTATTGACCAGGAACCTTCACTGGATCAGGAGCTGGATCCCCTCTCTATCCCTGATCGGGCAAACAAATGAAAGAAAGCACACTCGTCAGCTATCCACCCTTCCCGTAAGCCATATCGATCTCTTCATATAAGATAAGATAACAAACATATCCATCATCTTTCTATACGTTCGTTAACTTAACAACCAGTGGGGCTTCCCAACATCCAACAGAAGCGTTAGTTGATCGGTCTCCTGAACCTGGCTTTTGAACTCGTAATTTCGGGCGCACTCGATTGACCTTAGCTTATGGTTTAGACCTCACATCCGTCTCCGTCATCTCCGTCTCTGTCTCCAACTTCCTTTCGAAAGTCAACACAACATAAGAACAAGTAAAACAAGATAAAGAAGAGCCTTCATTCTAAAAACTTCTTTATTGAATTGAATGTTTGGTGTCAGAGCTCGTGAAGTAGAATGTGAAAAAGTCAACTCACTCTCTGATCCGCGAAAGCGCAAAGGGCCCCTTTCCCACTCCCCTGGACTCCCCTGTTCCATTTCGGAAACAGGGCCTCGTCTTCTACCGATGCGATGGAATTTTCTTCCACCGAGATACCAGTTTTAGCAATGGATTTCGCGCTAAGTTAATGAGACTGAGAAGCGATATACGGTGCAGGAGAAGGAAATGACAGCAGTGGTACATTGCTTGAGGACTTGGAGGCGGGTCAAGGTTTGTGGTGAAGACAGACAATGTGGCGACCAGCTACTTCCTGACGCAGAGGAAACTGTCGCCAAAGCAAGCAAGATGGCAGGATTTTCTGACCGAGTTCGACATGGCGCTCGAGTAGTTGCCCGGTCGGAACAATCAAGTGGCGGACGCGCTAAGCCGTAAGGCCGAGTTGGCTGCATTGAAGATAGAAGAGCAAACTGCAGTAAGCCGCCTTAGAACGGACTTGCGCGACCAGATACGCAAAGGATTAGAGAGGGATCCTCTTGCGAAGACCCTAATTCAGCTTGTTGAAGAAGGGAAGACTCGACGGTTCTGGATCGATGATGGACTCTTGGTCACGAAGAGGAACCGCTTGTATGTCCCTAGATCTGGGGACTTGAGGAAGGGACTTATCAAGGAGTGCCACGATACGTTATGGGCGGGGCACCCTGGGATACATCGCACGTTAGCCTTGTTGGAACGGGGCTATTACTGGCCAAGGATGGGGGACGATGTAGAGGAGTATGTTCGGACATGCCTCATATGCCAGCAGGATAAGGTCGAGCGGGCCAAACCGTTGGGGCTCCTTGAACCTTTACCTGTTCCCGAGAGACCATGGGAGAGCGTATCCATGGACTTCATATCGAATCTGCCGAAGGTGGGGACACTTGGGTCTATCTTGGTGGTGGTAGACCGATTCTAAAAATATGCTACGTTTACCCCGGCACCTTTGCATTGCACGGATGAAGAGTCGGCCCGACTATTCATTAAGCACGTGGTGAAGTACTGGGGTGTGCCGCAGACCATCGTGAGCGATCGGGACTCGCGGTTTACTGGACGCTTCTGGACGGAGTTGTTCAAGCTCTTGGGGTCAAAGTTGAACTTCTCCACAAGCCTTCACCCCCAAACTGATGGCCAGACTGAGAGAATCAATGCTTTACTGGAAGAATACCTTAGTTTGTAAGTGCCAACCAAAAGAATTGGGTTCAGTTGCTGGATGTGGCCCAGTTCAGCTACAACTTGCAGAAGAGCTCTGCAACCCTTTTGAGTTATCAATTGGACAACAACATTGACGCCCCACACCGTCATGGTTGGGTACACAGGTAGCAGCCCAGCAGCATACCACTTTGCTAAGGAGTGGCATAAGAATGCAGAGATTGCTAGAGCTTACCTTGAAAAAGCCGCCAAGAGAGCAAAGAAGTATGCAGACAAAGATAGAAGGCCCGAGAACTTCAAAGTGGGGGACAAGGTGTTAGTAAAGCTCCAACCAGCCCAACTCAAGTTCTTTCGAAAAGTGCACAACGGACTGGTGCGGAAGTATGAAGGACCGTTCCCCATCATTGAGAAGATTGGTAAGGTATCCTTCAAAGTTCAACTCCCACCGTGGCTAAAGGTCCATCCAGTTTTTCATGCGAGTTGCCTGAAGCCATACCATGCCGACCAAAAAGATCAAGCTAGAAGTGTCCCGACGCGTGAAACACCGACTATGACATCTTCGTCTACCAAGCAAGTTGAGGACATCTTAGCAGACCGAGTGAAGAGCGTTCGCGGAATATTAAAGAAGACAGAGTACTTGGTCAAGTGGAAAGGCCTTCCAGAAGCAGAAGCGAGCTGGGAGCTAGAAGCTACACTCCATCCATACAGGGACCAACTCGAAGAGTACCTGAAGAAGGCGTCGACGAGGGCGTCGACGTAATTCCAGTCACTGCCTCCCATACCTCCCCGAATAGCTTATAGTTATTCCTCCCACACTCCAATCCAGTGTTTTGCTTGTGTTATCATCGCTATCGTTTTCTATATGAACAAACAACAAACAAATCACTAACAGAATCTGGACTAGTATGGGGCCGAGCCATATATATTGAGATAAGGGGTGGATACTTTTTTAGCAGAGACATAGCTCAAATTGTGCGCGTTCTCAGGTTAGCCAAAAGAGAGACCTTTAGTCCTCGATGCATTGCTGGGCTTTGTTCAAAAGTCCAGTTATGTATCTTCGGTCGTTTGTCCAAAGATAAGTGCATTGCGGTCTACCTGTTCATTAAGTGGTTCCACAGGTTTCGTAAGTCTGCTGGTTGGCTGAACACTGCGCTTTATTTAAAAGCGTGCTCGGTCAGCTTAATGCGTGCTTATGCGGGTTCTTGGGTCGTGACTGACCCAACCTCCCATCCTGTGTCCTTGAATAGGTCTGGTCTACCGAGATGCATCCCTGCATTCCATCGGCGAGTGATTAGGGAGAAGTCTGAAAGAGCGGATTTGCTCGTTCGCTTCTATCTCTCATTGTTCTCGATTTCCCGTCTAATACTCGTGGTAAAACGCGAGTCTTATCGGTTCGAGTCAATTTGTGCTAGAGCTTTCAGTCCATCGGACAATGTTGTTTTCTCTTTTAGGAAACACGTTGTTCCTCTGGTTTCTCGGTATGTCCCCCGTCTGTTTGAGACGCCGATGCGTCTTGGCTTTCGGTGGATTCCCCTTTGGTCGTCCTCTCCTACTAGTGGTAGAAAATCTGTTTGGGGTAATTTAAATGGATCGATTCTTTACGAACCCATGGAAAATTTAGGTCATGACAATAAATCCAGTTCACTAATTGTGAAACGTAAAGGCGCACAGAGTCATATCTATAACAAGGTTAGCAAGGGTGTTCTCCTAACGTGACTCTAATTAGTCCATGTCTTTCCTTTCCTTATGGCGAAGCAAGAAGGGAGAGGTTTCTCTATCCACTAAAGCAACAAGCGTCTCTGGCTAGCGTAGGCTTTCGCTTTCGTAAAAAGGGCAAGTCAGGACTCACAGCTGGGAAGAAATACAAGTCAGTGTCCCTCCCTTGAGTCGCCTTAGGAAGAGACTAGTAAGAGTAGTATGTGATGCCTCCTTAGAGTGACCTTCGGACTAAAGTCGATAAACAAGCAATGTTGTGTCTGTTAAGCCTCTCCTTCTTTAGTCATTAGGGCGAGTGATTCCCGGGTAGCAAGCCCGAGCGTAATTAGCTGCAAGAGCTGCCTGACTAGCTGCTTTAGTTGCCTGAGCTGATAGAGCTGTCATGCCTACTTGTCCGAAGGAGCCTTAAAGGCGCTGGCGCGCTTCCTAGCGCGTTTACTAATAGGGGCTTAGGCCGTTGCTTGCTGAAAAACGGAGTAATAGCGCTTTATTATTAGTAGCCTTACTAATAGGGCGCGCCTTACGCTGTTAGTCTTGTTAGCTGTCAGTCATTAGTGGCTTTATTCCTCTGTTGTTAATCTATATCTCTGTTCCTCCTTCAGGGAGTAGCCGTACCTCTGTTGACAATCTTATGGTTTCTCTTTCCGGGAGGGACGGAGTTCTATTCCCTTGAATCGGGGTCTTGATTGCCGGTGGAGAGATCTGGCCTGCCTCTGGGAGTAATCATTCAATGCAGTGGGAGCTGGGTTCTAGAATTCCGCTTTCTCGGGTGCTCAGTGAAACGGTTCTTCAAGGGCGAGATGGAATCTCCTTTGATCGCCGGCACCACTTCTAGAGGACTGCCTTGACATCGAGGTATGAGTTCCAACCATGAGGAGGGAACCACTGGGGGAATGCCCACGAAAGGAGGGAATTGCAGGAGGTATTCCTTCCCTCGAGGTTCATCTTGACCCCGCCACCCTTCCATCGGGTATCGGCAACTATCGGTGATCTAGAGGGAGAAGTTGAAGGCAATTGATTCTATCCGGATGAGCAGACACACCAGCGCAGGAAGATGACAGTGCCAGTAGTTCGTACCGCCATAAGCCAGTGCCTCCTATCGCCAGCTAAGCTAGTGCCTACTGCCTACCGCCTACGACAACTGTTTTAACAAATACAGAAGCCTATGCCTACAGCCTATGAATGAGATATGAATGGACTACTGCTTATGAAAGAGAGATGAAGGAAGGTTTTTGTCTAAAACTCCCTCGTGAGTTGGACTTGTTCATAGTCAAATGGTCTTCCTCATAGTCAAGTTGCTCTGCTTTTCGTATGCCGGCGTTGAATGAGATATGCCTATTAGCCTACTGCCTGCTAAAACTGAAGGACTGAAAGAGCTATTGACTATTTACACTATTGTTCGGTAGCACAGGAAAGTGTACTTTGCTTTTAAGGTAACAAAGGTCGTAGGGCATCAGCAACTGAAGCGCATCTCTAATCTCTCTCTTTTTAGAGAAGGGGTCCAGTTCCTATCTATTATATAGTTGGCTTGGGCTTCCTATCTCTCGTTTTAGGCAAGGGTCTCTATCCCTAAAGTGAGATATTAACCGATTCACTCTTCGAACGGAAGGAACAGACCTCTGCATGCATGGCTATAAATAAAATAGGCAAGAGTCACTTACTTACTAACTTCTAAGAGGGCATGAGGGATATATTCACTGACTTAGAGCCTGTCAAGTGTAGCCTTCGGAACGGTTCCGGTTCATATCTCTTATTCAGGCTAGGCTTCCTCTTCCCCTCTATGTATAAGGCTTAAGGTCAGGTTCCCATCCATATCTATAAGGCAAGGCTAGCGGAAGAAGATCAAAATCAAACTTCGTTTCATAACGCAATGGGGCACGTATTGTTAACAAGGTCATGCCTTTTTTTTTTAAACAACGCCGGCGCCACGGGCAATGACCGCAATATTCCACGATATGTTGCATGTCGACATGGAGGACTATGTTGATGACATTTTGGTCAAATCCAAGACGAGAAATGATCATCTCCGTGTGTTGAAAAGGGTATTCGATCGACTGAAGCAACATCAACTCCGTCTTAATCCGCAGAAGTGTGCCTTTGGGGTTTCATCCGGCAAACTTTTGGGATGAATTCTTAGCAGACGGGGAATCGAAGTCGACCCTCGAAGATGAAATTAAGGGCTATCACGACCACCGCGCACTCTGAAAGAATTGAGAAGCCTCCAGGGCCGCACCCAAGCTATAAGAAGATTCATATCGCAGTTGGCCACGAGGTGCGAGCCGTTTAATCGACTTCTTCGCAAGGATGCCGACGTTTGAGTGGAACCAGGAATGTCAAGAATCATTCGATAAGATTAAGAAATCTTTATTGAATCGGTTCCGCCAGTCCCTGGCCGACCGTTGTTGCTCTATCTCTCCACAACCGAAACCGCAATGGGGTGCGTCCTGGGTCAGCATGACGACTCAGGAAAGAAAGAGCAAGTCATCTACTACCTGAGCAACACTCTAGTCGGATATGAGACGAGGTACACGCCTCTGGAAAACACTTTTATGCTGTCGTTTGGGCAACCCAGAAGCTCAGACATTACATGCTGGCCCACTCGGGGTTAAGCTGCTGGCCCGAATGGATCCTCTGAAGTATTTGTTCGAGAAGCCAGCTGTTTCTAGGATTCTAGATGGCAGTGAATACTGTCCGAGTTTGAACTTATGTCACTCAGAAATCCATCAAGGGACAGGCCATCGCCGATCACTTGGCCACGCACCCCGTCCCGGCCTACGAACCGTTGAAGACAGACTTCCCCGATGAAGACCTCTTGTTTGTCACTGCGGAAGAGCCCAATAACTGGCAGATGAACTTCGACGGAGCCTTTAATGACTCCGGAAATGGTATAGGGAGAATTCTGATGTCCCCAGAGGAAAGACTATTGATCAGCAGACTTCATTTTGAATGTACGAATAACATTGCGGAGTACGAAGCCTGTATAGCCGGGCTCAAACTTGCCATTGACATGTCCATTAAGCGAAGCGCCTCGATGTGAGGGGAGATTCCAAGCTAGTCATAAGTCAGACTAATGGAAACTGGAAAACAAGAGACGAGAAATTGATTCCATATCAAGAAATGCTCGAGGTTTTTATTTCTCAATTTGATGAGATATCGTTCTCCCATGTCCCAAGAGACAAGAATCGCTTCGTAGACGCTCTGGCTACTCTCGCGTCCATGACCGAAATGCCAGAGAGAGCCACCATGAAACCATTTTTGATTTTTCAGTTTTATATGAAAAGCGCATCAAGGCTTCGCGAAAAGGGAAAAGTCTGAAGGGGTTGAAATGCCCAGCATCGGAAGGATCAACATCGCAGAATGAACCCGAAGAAGTCCAGTGGGTTGAAGAAGAGAAAGTTCGCGATGGACGCCCATGGTTCGAGGACATTGAAAATGAATTTCCAGCGAGACCAATCGTTTCCAGAGTTTGCGACGGCTAGGGACCGTCAGATTGTGCGAAAACTGGCCACCCGCTATGTGCTTGCTGTGCGGGGAACAGCTCTATAAAAGATCATTCAACCACGTTTTGTTGCGCTGCCTAACAGAGGAGGAAGTCCAGCAAGTGATGCATGAGGTGCACGCCGGAGTTTGTGGCGGGCATGTCAATAGCATGATGTTGGCCAAAAAAAGAATGTATTTTTCCACCATGGAGGCCGACTGCTACTCTCAAGTCCTGTCCGCCGTTGCCACAGGTGTCAAATTCACGGGGACTTGATCCACGCGCCAGCATCGGCCCTCCATGCCACAGCCGCCCCTTGGCCTTTAGCAATGTGGGGTTTAGATGTCATCGGCAAGATCTCCCCCACGGCCTCGAATGGGCATTGTTTGATTCTGGTAGCGACGGAGTATTTCACGAAATGGGTCGAACCCTTTCGAAGGTAGAAGGGGTCGCACGAAAAAGAAAAAAGTTACATTATCTGCCGGCTTCCACAAGAAAGATTATCCGATAACGGTCCTAATTTCAAGAGCAAGAAAGTGGCGTACCTATGCCAAGAGAAATCATCGATTTTCCGCACCTTATTATCCCCCGGCCAAGCAGAAGCCACGAATAAGACATTAATCAAGTCGGAAGACGATTGATTCTGGGCGTGACTGGCATGAGAAGCTCCCGTTCGCGCTCTGGGCCTATCGAGCGTCTATTCCTACCAATGCAACGCCGTTTTCATTAGTTTATGGAATGGAGGCTGTCCTCCCCATTGAAATCGAGATCCCATCTCATTTGATCTCCCTTGAGAGGCAGCTTCCCGAGGAGGAACGGCATAGAGAGCGTCTAGCCCAGCTCGAATGGCTAGATGAGAAGCGGCTCCGAGCGGCCCACCATGCCCAGATATATCAGCGCAGGATTTACCAGAAGAAGGTCTTGGAGCGCCGCTTTGAAGTAGGAGATCTGGTTCTGAAGAAGATTTTTCCCTCTGCTGCACCCGGAAAGTTTGGGCCAAACTGGGAAGGACCATATGTCGTCACCACGGTTCACCCTTGGAATGCATATAGAATAGCTAACTCAGAAGGAGAAGAATGAGCAGATCCTCTCAATGCCATGCATCTAAAAAGGTATTATGCCTCAAGATGGAAGCTCTTATGCCAAAGGCACGGGTCAGAAAGCTAGCTATCGACGGGATTAGTTGGTTAGGGACCTCTGGATAGACCTCCCTTTGTCGATAATCCTCGCCAGCCACTGCCTATATCTTACCTTGCTACGTCCGAGTCATTTTGTCACCCTGTTTGTCAGACTCGACGTCCCATACTTCCCACTGCCCAAATCCCTCTCCTGTTTCGAGGAGAAAGCCTAGGGATAAAAACAAGAAAAATCTCCTTTTGTTTGATTTGACAGATCAAGATCAAGCCAACTATTTATTTAAATATTGAATTTCGAAAGAAAGAAATTCAGAAATGAAAAGGGCTTTGTACTGTATCTGAAATGAATCCTGTCTATTCCTATCCTTCAACTCCTCTATACTAGACTTTTTCGTTTTTCAGCCAACTAACGGAACTTCTATTAGAGATTTTTTTTTTTTTTATCATGAATTGCTATTTGAATCCGATAAGGTGTGACCGGTCGGATGGAGTTCCGTTTTACTAAGACCAATTTACAGATTGTTTGATTAGCAGGGTCCACTCCCTGTATTAGGTATCCTGGCCCTTTTGTCAACTTTTCCACACTTTGTACTGACTTGTTCGCAACTCCTGTAACAGGAGTCTGCCTGTTGGTGTTGGAGTCACCTTGTAATTGCTTCCTGTTTTTGTTTCATCCCCATAGCCCTTTATATTACATATAATTTGTTTTTCATCATCACTCGTGTGTCATCTCTCCTCCCCACCTTACGCTTATTTTTCTTCGGGAGATTATCCGTTGTTATGGGAATCATCCACTTAGACCGATCCTCCTCTTCCTCATCCCCTTCTGTTTGTGTGTCTTGTTCCCTCTTCCTCTGAAGACTCATTTGAAACCTGTGAATAAAAGCGTTTTCCGTTATCTATCTGCCTGTCTTCTTGTATTGATTGTACCTCTTGGGCGATTTGCCTGATCATCAAATTCCATCCCCCCAAGCTCCGTGTGATGTCCAGTTTTCGAAGTCCCTGGCCGGTTTTGTTTTTTGAATTTATCTTTCTGGTACGTTTTTGTTCTTGTCACATAGCTTCATTCTTGTCTTGTTGCCAACATTTGGCCTCTTGCTCAACAGGTATAGTATTCTCTTTATAATGACTTTTTTTTTCCTCCATGGGAACTGACTCTTCTTTCTCATGCTCCAGCTCTGTTTTTCCTTGATTCCCCTCGGGCAACCTCGACTCGACTAAAGTGGCCATATTGATGACACCTATTGCATTTGAACGGTAGTTGCTCATAGTCAAAGGCCTGTTTGTGTTCCTGTATCTCTCCATTTGAACCCACAGGTACTTTGAGTATAATCTCCTCTGGCAGTGCATCCTGAATGTCCAACTCGACACATTGCACAAGCCATGTTTTCCCGCTTCTTCTGCGATCTTCAAGAAACTTCCTCCCGGAAGTACTCTGGCTGCCAAAGATGGGCAGGAATTTCAGTTTGACCCAAACCGGAAAGTCAGTAGGTAATTCCTGTCGGGGATCAAAGTGTATATCCCATAGCTGTATGGTTAACCCTGAGTTTACCATAAACCAGGCCGGGTGCTCCAATACTCTATAGCGATCTTGTTCTGAGTCAACATTCGCCATGAAGTATCCCCGGATAGACGCATATTTCCTGTGAGAATTGGCCGGTCTACCCATTCCCTTAATAGATTCATTCCAAAACACTTCCCTACTATGGCTCTCTGTCTTAATTCTACAACAGCTCGGTTCGCTGGGAGCGACGGAAGTTCCACCGCCGGTGTGGTTGCCTTCTTAATCAATCGGAGGGGGTGCGATTCCGCCTCTCCCTAGGCAAGCGAGACGATATAATTCAGGAAGCGTCTGACTCGCATTTTTTGATTGATCTCAAACGATTTACAGCGACATCCGCAAAGGAACGGTTGGGGGCCGCAGCCCCCCCGTTAATGGCATCTCTTGAATCTATCAAACCGAAAAGTGCGTTAATATTTGTCCCAAACTTGATTTCTCCCGGTTTCGATTGTTGAGCCAGTGCTCTTCCGTCGTTCGCCCATTGAACTATGGAATTAGGGTTAGACCTGATATATCTAAAGAATCCACCTTAGTCTTAAAGGCTTGCTCGGTGTACTATAGATTTTGATCCATTGAACCAGAGGAGGTACCGTCAGGAAGGTGGTTACCTCCTCAGAGGTAAACTTGATTTTATATGGCTATATTAGACTATAAGATAGCCTGGCATACATCCCCTTTATGGAACCTACTTTAGATCTACCTTCTTCTTTCTATGAACTGTCTATAGAGTGATTTCCGCTACCTAACCTTAGATTGGGCTACCTTAGAAAAAGAAAGAATAGGCTAACATCTCAACCATTGCTATCCCAAACTCTATAGAATGACGGTAGCCTAGAAGGTTCCCTCAACAGCTTGTCGCTGCGAAGCTAAGTAGTAATGAACTGCTCCCCATTTCCTTTGACTTCCGACCGAAACGGAAGTTCTAAGCTACCGTCATTCTATAGACCTAACTAGGCTACTCTACGACCCTATAGACCTGAAGCTACCTCCAAGGGTAATGGGGCCACTAAGGGTTCCCCCCAAAAAAAGAAGGGAGCAGCTCCGAAGAAAGGAAGTGGGCACTAAAGGTTCCGACTGTTTCTAGAGCTTATCAGCTCTTCGGTCGGTATCCGCCCTTGAGCTGCTTCGCAGCGTAAGCTGGATAAGGAATGAGCTCCCCTAATTCCGACAGCCCGAATCCGACCGAGGCATTTGTAGTAGCGCTTAGCAGCTCTTCTAAGGTAATCCACACCTTAGCCTAAAAGAGTTTGATAAGGAATTTGCTCTTCCGAAGGTTCCTTAGAACTCAATAGATTGTCGCTGCCGAAGTTCGGCAGCTCAGTGGCTAATTCAACTGCTAAGCGAAAGAGTTGACTACTGAGTTCTTGAAGCAGCGTCTACTACTGGGGCTGTCGGAATTTAAGACCCCCTTTTACGGCTACCGACGATCTACCTTAGATACCAAGGGCGAACATCCACCTATTGGGAACTAAACTACACCATTTCTGTATTGAACCTTCATCTTTGATTTTTTTCTAAAGTGTCTTTTTCTACCTTACTTAAAAGAAAGGGAAATCCATCGAAGGGCTTTCGCTAAGGCCGTGGCTTCCGCTAAGGAAGCTGACCGTAAGTGGTTCCCTTTAAGGTTGTAACCCGGACCGAAGGTGCTGACTACCAGTTACCGGAAGCCGGCCGCAAGGGGGTTCCTTTCCTGGCCGACCGAAGGTGCTGGCTACCTGTAAGGAAGCCGGTTGAAGATGGCGCGCACGGCACGGCGGATGGGACTCAATCCACTTATCTCCCTTTTTTATTAGGCCCTTAGTATATCATGTAGCCTAATGATAGTAGCATCTCCAAGACCGACGTTTCCTAGAAGCATGGATTGAGCCCGAAAGCCGCGGCGCGAAGCCTTCGCGATCTTCGATACAGGTCTAACGCCTACACATCCCCATCTCCATCGAATCTTCTGGAACTGGAAAATGTGAAAGCGAAAGCGAAGAGGGGACTCGGGAGCATTCTTTCATTATCGCTACTGAGCGCCCCTATCTAGTAAGCCTGTACGCCTATCGAGACTCTCCCTATCGAGGCTTAAGGGACGGGCTATCTGTTGTATCTAAAGAATTGCATTATTCGGGGCAAGCAGTTGTGATTGAGCCAATCCTTAAATCGTGGGAGGAAAAGGCAGAAAAGTGAGCCCACTCCAGGTAAATCAGACGGAGAAATTCTGAAATAGTATAAGAGTGGTCGTAGGTGAGCCCACCCCAGGCAAATCCCCTTCTCGTTATCTTGTTCCTGGTCAAGCTCCCGTACCCGCTCCTTACTCCCATCCTCCCCATCGAATTAAAGTAACGTAAGGAGGGGCCACTATCAATTGAATAAGCGTATCCAAGAGAATGAGGTGTAGCGCCCCGGAATACCTTAGAGAAACAGCAATAAAACAAGGTGGGAATAAGATAACACAAATGGGTAGGATTGTTCCATATGGGTAAGACAACAAAAAAAGGGCAATTCAATGGCTTTATGGGATAATCGGTATACTTGGTGCGTAGGCAGGCCCAGCGGTATCCAATCAATGTAGTCGGCGGAACAAAGGAAAGAGGAATGGGAGAAGTTTTAGAGGAAGATCTAAGTACCGAGAGGGAAATGGAGCTCGAATCCATTGCATTCTCCACGCACCCACCATTCGTTAGCAGCGACCTTACCACGCATCATTACCACCAGCCATTTCACTCGAATCTTTAGTAAGCAGTACCCTTCACAACTAGAGGATAAATCAGATTCTTTGATTTCTCTGGCCATCAACAACCTTAAGAACCATAGGTGCACCAACCGAGGCAGAGATTTGAGATACAACGATTGGAGTGCAGTGACCGTACCCGAGATAGATCTGAACCGACGGTTGCGGAGAATAGGTGCAACGGGGAATCATGGGAATAACGAGAGGGTACGTAGGGAACATGGCTGACCAAGCTCCTTTTTCTAACGATTGAAAAAATAAATCGGCCGGTTAAGTGGAAGTGCCTACAGTCGAAGAGATGGACTGTGGCCGCTGTTCAATCCGGTCATGGCAGGAGTTTCAGGCCGAGCTGAAGGCACAGTTCATGCCTGGCAACGTGTCCTGGATGGCACGGCAGGCACTGTTCAATCTGAAGCCGGTGCGGTGCGAGATGAATGTACATCAAGTCGTTATTGATGCTGGATATAAAAGAAAAGACATGTCCGAGGAGGACAAGCTATTCTTCATGAAGGGGCTCCACTTTTCGTTTTAGGGGGCTCAAGCCGAATTGCGGAGGCAGAATGTCGTGGACCTGGACGCGGCACTTGCAGCAGCTGATCGGTTGATAGACTTAAAGTATGTCGGGAGCAGCAGCCGGGACTAAAGCTAAAGCAGCAGGAGCGATAAGTTTACCAAAGGCAGAGACACAAGGAAACCACAGTCGAGGAGGTAAGAACCTGTGAGCCAAGGCCACTCAGCCAAAACGGAAGGACCGCAAGGAGGTGAAGTGTTTGATTTGTTCCAATAATCACTATGCCAGAGACTGACGAGAGAAGCTCTGAGTGCCATCCGATCTGAAGAAGACGAGTGCGACGAGGAGCCTCGTATGGGCGCACTGCAGATGCTGGGCTAATCATAAGTGCAAAGAGTAAAGGCAACCCATCGGGCAGTAAGAAGCTCATGCATGTCGATGTGACGATCAACGGGCGAAAGACCACAGCACTGGTCGGTGCAACCCAAAATTTCCTATCTGTCAAAGTAGCCGACGAGTTGAAACTCAGGCTCGAGCAGAACTCTAGCAGGATCAAAGCCGTTAACTCACGAGCGAGGCCAGTAGCTGGACTTACCAAGGGGGTGCCGATCAGAATGGCAGGCTGGTCTGGCAAGGCCAACTTCATGGCGGTTTTGTTAGATGATTTCAATGCGAAAGGCTGGAGTGGACTGAACAGGTCTCCGCCCTCTGGCCCCCCCTATCTCAATTCTTTATGTATCCTGGACGAAAGCCGTGCATGGTGCCAGTTGTGAGAGGCGAAACCGAGAAGGCTGAGATGATCTCAGCTATGCAGCTGAAGAAAGGCTTGTGGCTGCCAGCCCCAGCCTAAGAAAGCGGGAGAGCCTGAACTAACTGAAAGGGCCGGCCCTTTCAGTTAGTTGCAGGAAGACTCAGAGCAGAAGGTTGAAGAGGTACTTAATGAAAGGGGGGTTTCCCGAGTCTTGGAGGAGTACATGATGCCGGAAAAACTGTCCGCACCGAGGAGGGCAGTGGCAAATCGAACTCGAACCTGGTGCTAAGCCGCCTGCTTTTGCACCCTAAAGAATGGCACCCGAGCTGAGTCCGCCTAAGAATGAGTAGTCGCGCCTTACTAGATAGGCCCGCTGGAGGCAGGGGGAGGTAGGAACTGCTGGAGTTGCATCACCGAAGGAGGGCTGGGAGATTGTCGGTATCAAAGCCTCGTTCGCTCGGACTGGGCAGTGACATTCAAACTACCTCTCTTTCTTTCCTTCCGGGAATCGAGGGAAGGGAGAGCTAAACTCGCTTTCTAGCGCATGGAAACAGCCTATGTGTCAAGATTGGGGGTACCACCTCAGGTGACAAACTCGTTGACTTCCGTGGAGGGACCTTACTACATAAGGACTAGAGACGCCTCAGACTCAGGGGATTCCATGAACTCCCTTCACTCGATGTTATCCTGGGTCTAAAACCGAAGCCTCCGGCTCCTTCCAGTCTCGTCTCAAGCTGTGGTATAGTCTCCTTCCCTCCTTCGTGCCCGACCCGGTCAAGGCGTCAGTGTCTAATCCCTCCGTCTCGTTTCGTAGGAATAGAGTAGTCCAAGTCATTGCTCCCTAGAGGAAACCGGTCTCGGAGCTTCATGAGATAGATTCTAGGGCTCATTCGTAAGAAAGTTTCCTTCTTCGCTATCGAGCCCCTGCAATTACAGGAAATACCTCATCGATACCTAAAGGAGCAATCCCTACAGGAATGAATCCGTATCGGCGCCTAATCAGAAGAAAGGTCCCTGCAGGTGAGGGAGGAGCTTGCTTGTCCGATATAGAGAGAGGGGAGATTCCGTGCCGCCAAGAGGCGTGTAGGTCTGATATGGTGGGGATTGGAGGTATCCCCCTGAGGGGAGGGTCTCAGTAGTTTCGAGGGATTCAGGGGATCCATAGGAGCTAACGACTCCGACCATCTCTCTTTCATACGCAGGCGTATTGGTTGAATCGCATGAGAAGAGCAGGATGTATCCGAAGAGAAGTCTATGGATCAGGGGCAATAGTGCCCGATTAACCTCGTTTCCGTTCCCATAGTTGCCTACGCCCTTGCCAAGGTTTAGGATTGGCATTCCTTATCTAGTTCTACTACCAGACTACTGAGATGAGTCAGCGGTTGTGAGTTTGGTTTCCCTTTCGGTAGCACTTCCGTGGATTGCTCAAGTCCCTAATTATTGGAAGCATCTCTAAGGTTTTCGGTAACAGTAGGTTTTCCGGTACGTGGGAGAATGTATCAAGTGGGTGGGAATCCTTTGCCTGGTACTTTACTTTACCTATCTCTGGCTTGTCATTTTCATTTAATTTGCGGGTGCCGATTGATAAGTCATGAACAGCGAGCCCTTCATGCCGAGTCACGTCCGGAGCACATGAAGGTAGCGCCTTTGCAGGAGGATGTGGAACACCTCTTCTCCTGCGGTGATTCGTGTGTGGGGTGTCGTCTCGTGTTGTGTTTGTGTTTCTGGTCTTGACGTCACGTGACGTTCACGTCACGCCCACGTCACGTCCCCTTCCGAAGGAGTGATTCCTCGTGGGCTCGGCGCAAGCAACAGAGGCAGTTCTATTTTACCCTGACCGGCTCTTTCCGATCCCGGAACTAAGTCCGACTCCCCATTTCGATGAGAAATAAACAAAAAAGTAGGAGGGAGTCAGAGACTACCAACCCTAGCCGGAGCTTTCTAACTAGACTAGTGATTGTCTTGTTGGGTTACGTACTCGTGAACGAGCCGTCCTGTAAAGCCTCCGGTGATTCTCACCAAGAAGAGGTAATGGAACAAGTCTTCGCATCACCGGGAGTAGGGTTTAGAGGTTACTTCTACTGAACACGCGACCCGCTATGATGAATCCCCAAGGATTTTGGATGCAAAGATGCGAAATCGAAAACTGGGCTTCCGAGAAGCTTGTGTCGATAAGTAAACACCTCCGTGCTTGCTGTAGTGCGATAAAAACACAACACACGCACCACTTATTCTGCGGCTTGAGTCGCCCTCTTTCTGTTACAGCTACTATAGATGAAGGAATTGGATCTAAAAAGTCCTCAAGTTTGCTAGTCCAGTCACACTCATTCAACCAGGAATCTTCTATTCATAGCGAAGCTTGAGCGGAGGAATGCGTATACCGTTACTCTACTCAACTATGCTACTGCATTGCCTCCACCTGCTCAACTTGTACTACAAGTCTAGTTGGGCCATGTATCCCGAGGTTTTGCAAAACCTCCTTTCCCAACGAGAACGAGTTCAGTGAGCGGCCACTTCCCTTCACTGGAACTCCCATGCCTTTCTTGGTTGGACCAACCCAACATGCATTTTAGAGTGCCGGGGCGATAGGCGCGCCGCAGTCACGCATTCGAGTAAGAGCCTTTCTTCGCTATGTAAATAGAGGGCCGGAATAAGTGCCAGACCCTCAACAAAAGAATGGATTAAGGTGATAGAGTGTTATCAGGAGACGCTAGGCTTCGGAATTGAGAAATTTTGTGTTTTTTTTTTTCGTAAGCGGATTTCGCTCATCAAGTTCTTGTTTGATCTGCCGCTGTTAGAACACCACAATATTCGTCCTTTTGGGGTTAATGCTCTCAATGGTGAATCGATCATTCGCTATCCTTTTTGTTATGATAGGACGGAATGGAAGAAAAGTAATGAAACCTGCGATTGCTACTGAATAACCTCCTTTTACTTTTTCAAAAATAAACCCTTTTACCTTTGTATTCGTTCGCCAAATCTTGTTCAGTTCCATCCAAGCTCGGTTTTGTCTGAATCTTCGTGGAAGAAGAAGAAGCGGTTCACCAGCCACTACATCTGTGGATCCCACCAAATCATTAAACCTTGCGGCTGCTCGCTCTTTGATCAGTGATTCACCGGCCACTAGATCGATGAAGAATCTCTCCAAAATCTGCTCTTTGATCAGTGATTCACCAGTCACTACATCCAGGGATCCCACCTTATTCTCAAACCTGGTGGCTCGGTTGATTGGCACTCCTGTAGGCTCATCTTGCATACAAATTCTGGGGGTCCCAGGTCCTGCATCCACCAAGAACATTTCTTCCCTTAAGCGTAAAACTGCAGATTGTGAGGCGTTTCCACTACATAAGAAAAAACTGGAATTAGATCTTGGAAATGATCGACTCAAATAGATGCTCATCATAGTCTTTTTTTGATTCCTCCTCTTCCTGTGCTATTGATCAGAAGCATCCAGCAGCGCCACGCCGGTTTAGAATGATATGATAAGGGCTAAGGCTCCCCTTATCCCCCCTCCCTTTCCTCCCTGGCCGTGCCACACTTCAGAAAGGCCCTACGGGGGTCCTTCACTGACTTGTGTGAGCCCTACCCCGCCCCCCCTCCACGAGCAATCCTTCCTATATGCATCTTGTTTAATAATTTTTTAAAACTCTTGCTGTGGACTCCAATAACATTTAAGTCTTCGAGTATGGTTTTCAAAGTTCTCGGAGAAAGATGTTTGCCATCTTTTTGGCAAAGGATTCCTTTGATTGCCCTAATTGTGGGGAGGGGATAGTTTTTGTGCAAGAGTAGATCTTGCACCTCTTGCGATATTTGGTTTTCGAGAGTGAGAGTTTTGGTCGCTAGTTCAGCGACCTTGTCCAGAGGAAGTGCCGGCTGGGAAAGCTGGATTTGTGTGCCCACCCGCAGGAAATCCTCTTCGAACTCACTTTCTTGCCCTGGCCAGTACTCCACGGGGACACCCTCGAGGGGGGCTTCCGCAGAACCAGGGTGACCTCCTCCCCCGGGAAGCACATGGAATGAGAGGTCCCAGCAGTCGGTGCCATAGCCCCAGATTACCGTTCCTATCATCTGCAAAAAGAATTTTATGAAAGGGTTTCTTGCGATCAAGAAAATGCTACCGAGGAACGGGTGGCCCTTGAAAAGGCAATCCCAAAAAATGGGAAAAACCATGAAAAATACAAGTGGTTGCATCACCTCAGTGATCCATCGTACTGGAGCGATCCGAGAAGAACGATTAGGGTCATATTCGATCCTTTCTACAATGCCCATAGACGAAGTGCTTCGTTTCAGATCAATTCTTCGCTGCAATCGCTTCGATCCACCCCCTCGGTGAAAAACCGTAATACGCCCTGAGGAATTCCTCCCAGCGGACTTCCCTGTACTCAAAGCGATTTTCCTCCTTTTTCCCAATAAGTCGACGGCGTTACACCATTGGGATACTTCGAATAAACTTGAGTACATATAGGATACACCGGTGCTAAAACCTTTTCTCGAGATATCTTCCAAACTGTTGGGGTCGTTGCTCCGGATGTTGTTCCCCCGGTGTGAAACCAGTTGGTTCCGTAGTTTGAGAATTCTGCTGATCCCCAGTACTCCATCTCCATCATTGCATATGGGAATATAAAAAGTAAAGAGGAGAAGGCATGACCAGAAGAATTGTGTGAAATAAGTGAATTTATCCAGTTGAGGCATGATTGATCGAGTGGTTTCAGACAAAAAAAATCAGACAATTACAGAGCGGCCTGTGAGCCCTACGCCTTCCCTTCCCCCCCACTCATTCAATCACTTGCTTGTGATTGCTGCCCTTCCCCGAAAAAATCGATACGATATATAACCAAAGCCCAGAAATGGCCTTACCTTAGGTTGAGGTTGTGCCTTTCCGCTCCGTACAGTTCCTTTGCAAAAAACGGATCCATACCATACCCTTTTCTCCTCTCCAAACAAAAAAGATGAGAACACACCAGCTTCTCGAGAGAGTGTGTTAAGCATATCACTGAGGCGTGCTCGAATTGGTGATTTGGTGAGTGATTCGGCACTCTCCCAGTCGGCTTGCCACTCAACCGAGCCGCCTTTCATTGTCGATAGGGGGGGCTAGCCCCTATCCCGAGCGTTGGCTGACTTCCATTCTTCTTAGCCAAAGCCGCCGGTCTTTCTTTTCGAAAAGGAGAAAGGGGCCTTTCCGTAATGGCGAAAAAGAGTTCCGCCATCAGATGTCCTTATGATGAATGAAAAAGAAGGAACATATCACTTACGATATTTCTTGTAGCTATCAAAGTCTAGTCAAAGCGATAACGAGCAAGCGGATGCGTTTTTTCGCAGTAGTTTTCTTGCTCCGTATCGCGCGCTTGTTCCCCTTTCAACCTTGACTAGTAGGGCTTGCTTTCGAGCTGTAGTTTGCTTAGTAGAGTTGCAACTACGGGTTGCTGCTTTCTTCGCATGTTGGGGAGCTTTCGCCCTTTTATTAGTAAGGGCCCTATATTAAGGTAAGGCCTTTTGACTGCTGAAAGACCAGAAAGACTAGTATGACTCCTTGCTGACTAGACTACTATCCCTGGCTGCTGGGGGCTACTTTTTGCTGTTCAATGGGAACCCGATCTGGCCCATAGGCTTGCTATCCTGACTGTGAGAGCTAGCAGGCTGACCGCTGCTTCCCACCGACTAGCAGGGCTATCTCATCTGACTGCTGCGGCTACCTTACCTGATTGATACCGTACTCTGGTCTGTGCTAGCTAACCACCCAAACTGAGACCGTGGCCTTGCTGCTGCTTCGACCCCTGGTGCTACCTGAGACCCTTGCGTGCTTTCAAAGAGCTGACTGCGCTATCCCTCTTTTCCGCTTGATGACCGGCGCTTCCTTGCTTGTGGTCTTCCTGCTCCTTTGGTGAAGTCTTCTCTGAACTATGGGGAATTCTTTGTTCAAGCTGAATGCGTCGAGTCAAGTAGTCTAGTTTTGTTGGAACCCTACCTAGTGCTATAAATTCCTGTTAATTCATTACTCGTCACTACTGGTGGCAAACCTAGTCTTCGGATATGGTTCAGTCGACGGCTCAATCTAAATACCGGTTTTGACTCGATACCAGATTGGTGCTTCGTCAAAAGTCTTCCTCTCTAAAGCAAGCTTACTCTTACTGTCGGATCATGTCATTGTCACTCGGCTACTGGCTATTGCTCGACATGCTCTTTGTGGAGTGACTGGAAACCGCTTGAAACCATATACTGTTCCTTCGTTGAGGGTGCTTACTCTCAATTTAGGTTTCGTGTTATATTATAAGAGAATGGTGCGATATACGAATTCAAGCGAGACTGCTCAACAAGGCTTTGAGATTAAGGGTTTGAGTCCCACCCCACTAAGCCCTTCCCCTATCTGTCTCAGCAGGGGCATCGTAGTCAAGATCCTATGACCTCTTTAGCGAGTGGTTCTTCGTTCCCTAAGGATCGAGGGTTCGTTTGACTAACCAAATAGTAGGGAGCGGATTTCATGGATGGAGTTGGGGCCTGAATGAAGTAGTCAACAGATTAGTGAATATGCGGATTGGCTAGTAGGCCACTTGATGTTGATCACATCCCTGAGTTTGAGTGCTGGAGAAAGGAAAGAATAGTAGGTCTAGGAAGGCCCGAGTAAGATAGTGTTTTTTTCCATCAGTAGGGAATAAGAATAGCTGTTGAGTGGAAGGTGTATTACCACCACCTTGGTTGGGATAACGGTGCAGTAGCAGTGGTAACAGCAGTAGCACCGACCGCAATGGGAACAGCTTGAGCAACTCCTTCATAGGGGTAACAAACAGAGGTGCGCCTTACATAACAACGGCATAGTTCTAGTAGCACGGGTTCACCACTAGTTGGGCTAGCTTTATTTTTCAAGAGAATGCAGTTGGCTGTCACCCGAATTCCACTTCGATCTTCCCCCTCCTTTCTTGTGCTAC